GTTGAATGGCCTGTTCTCCACGGTCGGAATAGGCGGGTCAATTCCCTCCCTGAGAACCGTACTTGAGAGTTTCCTACCTCATACGGCTCGACAACCAACTCTTTTGTTTTGGTATACCAGTTTTTTAACTTTAACTAACCTAACTTTAACTTTATATCTAAATATCTAATTGAATGTCTGATTGAATGAGATTTCTTATAGATATTCGGTTTTTCTTGTATTAAACAAAAGAGAGTAATTACATGAGTTTCAAACTTTAATTTTGATTTAATTAATATATTAATTAATATAAAAAGTTTTATCTTTTCTCCTACCTTCAGAAAAAAGGGCATGTCCACTGTTTTTAGATATTATAATTTTCTGAAAGGTAACTATCCCGCTTTCATATAAAAATTTATATAGAATCTTTGAAAAAGACTTTTTTCATACTTCATAAAAAAGAAAAAGACTTACTGTCTTTAGGATCTGATGCTACACCGCTGCTCAATACCTTAGGGGATCTACTCTATTACATAAGTAGATTCCGAAGATTTATCTCATATTATGATATAAATAAACAGCTCTTGTTGTATCGGTCCAAAACCTTTCCAATTGATCTTTACGGTGCTTCCTCTATCAATTAAATCTTTTATTATCCATAGAAAGAAAGTATTTAGGCATATCCAGTCTTCACTTCATATTTGATCTATGAAGTTTATTTATTTGCTACAGCTGATAAAAAATCGTTTTGTACGATGCTTATGTAGAAAGCCCTTTTTTGTGTTTCTAGTATTTAATTGACTAGCTGTTCGTTCTTTTTTTTTCTATAGTGGAGATAGTCGCACGTAATGACAGATCACAGCCATATTATTAAAAGCTTGTGGTAAAAAGGGGTTTCGTTCTAATGCCCGAAAATAATATTCTAAAGCTTTGGTATGTTCCCCATTACTTGTGTGGATAAGGCCTATATTATAGAGTATATAACTTCGATCATAGGGGTCAATTTCTAGGCGCATAGCTTCATAATAATTCTGTAATGCTTCCGCATAATTTCCTTCAGATTGAGCCGACATCCGTTACGGTCGTCATTCGCTTTAACGAATTCTCCGTTTCAGAACCGTATGTGAGATTTTCATCTCATACGGCTCCTCCTTTAGGTGCATAATGAAAATAATATATGGAAAAATTTGATGTCATTATGAACTAAGCGGGGCTAATGTTTTTACAAGAAATCCCTAGCCAACCTTCTTTCAAAAGATCTTTTCTTACTACCAAGTGGGTTCATGCTAGATAAAAATAAAAAAGTAAACTCTAAAAATTTCTTTGTTCTCAACGCCCCTAAATTTCCAGGAATTAGCCACTTCAACAGTCTTCAATGGTTATACGGGTATCCAAAGTACGAACGAGATGGATGTTTATTGTTCCAACCATTTTAATTAGTCCCAATCCCAAAGAAGAAGAAGAAAGAAAAGGAATAATTTTGAAGAAAGTTTTCGTGTTGTTGATTTCTCGGCGTAGTGCTTCTTCCCCTATGCCTCCTATTCGTATATTGTATTAGTGTAGTAGGATTGATCTGTAATACGGGAACCATAGGTAAAAACCTTTTGCTCAATACTAGAATTCACAATTGAAGCATCTAAGGCTGCATTAATCGTGGATACATGACAGAAGGGATTGCTTTTTTTATATTATAAACTTCACCTTCAAAAGCGTAGATTTTTTTTCAATACTCGTTTTTCTTTCTATTCCAAATCGGCGAGAAAAAAAAAATAATGATAATCAAATCGCACCATCTCTGTAATAAGTAAATGCCTCCTTTTCTCCGGAAGTTGTCGGAATGACTCGTAATAAGATATCGGCTACAATTGTAAAGGTTTTATCAATAAAATTTCCATTTATACGCGATCTTGGCATAGGTAATAATCCATTCTATAACTCTTTTGATTTCCTTTACCTTTTCTTTTGTGAGAAAATTTTCTCACAAACAAAGGAATTGTATAGTACGAACTAACATAAAAGCGGACTCATTAAAATAAAAAAATCTTCTATCTACTTACAATTTTTTCCGGTCAAAAAAGGTATCTATTAACCATAATCTAAAAAACGATGAATAACTCGCTATTCACCCAGGTACTCAGTCATAATCCTGGTGTCGGAGAGATGGCCGAGTGGTTGAAGGCGTAACATTGGAACTGTTATGTAGACTTTTGTTTACCGAGGGTTCGAATCCCTCTCTTTCCGTACTTTCAACTAATTCACCAATCTTACGTGACCACAATGTATCAAATAAAAAAGAATAGATATAAAATCTACCTTGTTTTGATTTTTAAATAGATTCTCTATTTCCTAATTTCGTTGATATGGAATATGCTGGTAAGAGCAAACAAGGGATCCAAATCTCCCTACCAATCTATGATACATGAATAGGAAAAAGATTCCCCGACAAAATCCCTTACCTTGTGCCTTTTTATTTTTAATCAAAAAGGAGGGCGAAGGGGAGTTGTCCGAACTCTTGTTTTTAGTTTTTTTTACTTAAGTTAGGTTTATTAAGTCTGTCGAGAGTAATATTCTACGACAAGCAATTCATTTATTTTCAAACCGACGCATTTCCTATCTATTATTTGATTGACTAACCCTTCATATTGGAATGTGTGAAGAGTCAGATGGTTTGGCAATTCCTCGGGGGCAGATGAATCAAGAAGATTTTGAACCAAAGTTCTAGAGTTTTGTTCATCCTTCACTGTAATAATATCTCGGGGTTTGCAGCGATAACTTGGTATATCAACTATATGACCATTAACTAAAATATGTCCATGGTTAACTAATTGGCGTGCTTGAGGAATAGTCAAAGCCATACCCAATCGAAAAAGGATGTTATCCAAACGCATTTCAAGTAATTGTAGTAAAACTTGACCGGTTGACCCCTTGGCTTTTCCGGCGATACGAACATATTTAAGTAATTGGCGTTCTGTAAGACCATAATGAAAACGCAATTTTTGTTTTTCTTCTAAACGAATACGATATTGAGATTTTTTTCCGGAGCGCGATTGGTTTCTAAGATCGCTTCCTGCCCTAGGCCTTTTACTAGTTAGTCCCGGTAAAGCCCCCAGACGGCGTATTTTTTTAAAACGAGGCCCTCGGTAACGTGACATAAAGACTCCTTTTTTTTAATTGAAATTGTACAAAACTAAACAAAATTAAAACTGAACTAAATAATAATGATAAATGACGTGAAATCTACTCCAATAAACTATTGGAATACAAAGAGTAAGAAGATATATTCTTCTCAATATACAGATTTTTTTTTTTTGTATATACAATATATATAAATAAAATAAATATATATAAATAAAATAAATCATAAAAATTTTCCTTTATTTTCTTGATTTATTTTGCAAAGGTCTAATCCTTTTACCCAATATATATTCCTATATGGAAGTTTATATGACATAATATAAATGGAGTGGTAACTCTGGGAAAAGGTGAAATAAGTCTTTTCAATCTTCTTTTATTTTGAAAGTACATTAAAAATCATGTAAAAAACGAAAAAATATGGAAAAGCCGGCTATCGGAATCGAACCGATGACCATCGCATTACAAATGCGATGCTCTAACCTCTGAGCTAAGCGGGCTCAAATAAAATAGCACGTGCATACAAATTCACTAAACTACTATATATCGTATCAATTAACTATTCTATTCATCTTTTTCCTTATCTATTTAGAATTAATTAATCATATTCTATATATTCTAGAACAAAATATAGCTCAAATAAATAGTGACTATCATTAAATAAATAAAACATTAAATAAATAAAACATAACCTTAATTAATAGAATATAGCAAAATATCGACTTTATAATTTTGATTTCATTAGTTTATAAATAAGAAACTCTTAATTAGATCAGAAATCTTTTTTTTTTTTTTTTAGTTAAATGATATCTGATTTGAAATTATTGTTTTTTTGTTCTAACCTCACGCTATTATTATTATTTTATACTTTTATTTTTATTTTTTATTTCTAATAATATAGAATTATTCGAATTAATAGTCGAATATTCATTTCGAATATAATTTTTTAGAATTATTAGAATATAAAATCTACGAAGTAGACTTATAATCTTTTTACGCTGCACATTGTAGAATTCTAAGTTAAAAAAAAAAAAATAAATTTCTTTTCATGGAAGTAAAAAAAAAAAGAGAATCGACCGTTCGACTATTTTTTTAAAATTTAAGACAAAGATGAGAAAAGTAATAACATATATATGTTATGTAATATATAACCATATTGAATTGCAAATACAAAAATGATAGAATCTTTGTTGATTAGACTAAATCAAAATGGATTGGGCTAAAAAAAATGAAAGAAGATACCAAAGAAATAAAAAAAGTATCTATATGTAATGAATTCCAAAGTTTCGGCATAAGAAAAAGTGGAAAGACATAATAATGAGATCCTAATCTCAAAGCAAAAAGGGGGATATGGCGGAATCGGTAGACGCTACGGACTTAATTGGATTGAGCCTTGGTATGGAAACCTACTAAGTGATAACTTTCAAATTCAGAGAAACCCTGGAATTAACAATGGGCAATCCTGAGCCAAATCCTGGTTTACGCGAACAAACCAGAGTTTAGAAAGCGAGAAAAAAGGGATAGGTGCAGAGACTCAATGGAAGCTGTTCTAACAAATGGAGTTCACTACCTTGTGTTGATAAAGGAATCCTTCGATCCAAACTTCAAATAAAAAAGGATGAAGGATAAAAACCTATTTTGTATAAATATAGGTAACACAAAACGATCTCAAAAATGACGACCTGAATCTCGATTTCTTTTTTTTTTTTTTAGTAGAAATGGTGTGAATCAATTCGAAGTTTAAGAAAAAATCGAATATTCATTGATCAAATGATTCACTTCATAGTCTGATAGATCCTTGGTGGAACTTATTAATCGGACGAGAATAAAGATAGAGTCCCATTCTACATGTCAATACTGACAACAATGAAATTTATAGTAAGATGAAA